TTTGTACAACCAAAAAAATATTCCGAGGATTTACAAGAAGATCACAAAATACGAAATTGTATAAAAAATTATGTACAAAAAAATATGAAAATATCTTCAAGTGTTGAGGGAATTGCATGTATAAAGATTCAAAAAAGAACCGACTTGATTCAAGTCATAATCTATATGGGATTCCCAAAGTTATTAATAGAACCTCGAAAAATCGAAGAATTACAGATAAATGCCCAAAAAGAACTTAATGCTGTGAACCGCAAACTAAACATAGCTATTTCACGAATTTCAAACCCTTACGGACACCCTACTATTCTTGCAGAATTTATAGCAGGACAATTAAAAAATAGAGTTTCATTTCGCAAAGCAATGAAAAAAGCTATTGAATTAACTGAACAGGCAGGTACAAAAGGAATTCAAATACAAATTGCAGGGCGTATCGACGGAAAAGAAATTGCACGTGTTGAGTGGATCAGGGAAGGTAGAGTGCCTCTACAAACCATTCGAGCTAAAATTGATTACTGTTCCTATACAGTTCGAACTATATATGGGGCATTGGGTGTCAAAATTTGGATATTTGTAGACGAGTAAAAGGCCGGTATTTATTTGATATCAATCAAGTATATATAAGAAAAAATTTTTCTTTCATTCTTTTTTTTGTATGTTATGTTAAATCAAAACAAAAAACAAGAATTCTATAAGGTTGAATAAAAATTCAATTAATCATTTGAGTCGATATAATTGCTATGCTTAGTGTGCGACTCGTTGGTTTTTTTAGGATTATAGTAAAAAATAAAGACCAGCCCGTAGTCATAGTATGAACTAATAACCAACTCATCCTTTCGCATTATCTGGATATAAGGAATCAGTCGCGATATGATATATTAGTCATATCATTGTAGCAACTGAAAAAAAAAAAAGAAAAACCTATTTGATTATGAGTTGTAAAACAAGAAAAGTAAAGTATGTGGATAAATGGAAAGGTGAGAGAAAGAGATAAAAAAATTAATGATATAAAATTCCAATATGTAAGGTCAATAATTCATTTCATAAAGGGAAATGTAATAAAGCATTAATACTGATTGAGCTCTAATTAAAGAAAATTGTTCTATGTAAGAATAAAAAAAAAATAAAAAAATCAAGAGCCCTGAGTCAATAAAGACTGAGAGAGTTGACTCAAGAACAAATTTAATTAAGGGCTCCATTGTAGAATTTAGACCTAACCATTAATCGCGAAGAGATGGGAACGACAGAACCCGTGATTGCATAAGATTCTATTACAAATGAATCCTAATTATTCATTGGGTAGGATGGCGGAACAAACTAAAAACCAATTCATTTAAGGCATGTCATGAACTAATCCTATAAACTGAATATTAAATAGAGTAAACATTCGCCCGCGAAAATTTATAGGATTTCTAAATTGTAGACAATCTAATAAAAGGCCAAACAAAATAAAGATTTGTTAAAACCTGATAATAAACCGAATTTTATAGAATTCTAGATTGAATGCATTTTTTTTATCTCAAAAAAGGAAGATAGGAATTTCTAATAGATTATGCTCGTATGATTTAATATATTGTTTCCATATATTATTCATTAAATATAAATAGATGTATATTTTTTTATAATCGTTTCATTCGCGAGGAGCTGGATGAGATGAAACTATCATGTCCAGTTCTGTAGTAGAGATGGAAGTAATAAACAACCATCAACTATAACCCCAAAAGAGCCCGATTTCGTAAACACCATAGAGGCAGAATGAAAGGAATATCTTTTCGAGGTAATCATATTTGCTTTGGTCGATATGCCCTTCAAGCGCTTGAACCAGCTTGGATCACATCTAGACAAATAGAAGCAGGACGACGAGGAATGACCCGAAACGCACGCCGCGGCGGAAAAATATGGGTACGTGTATTTCCAGACAAACCAGTTACCGTCAGACCTACAGAAACACGTATGGGTTCAGGAAAAGGATCTCCCGAATATTGGGTAGCTGTCATTAAACCGGGTAGAATACTTTATGAAATGAGCGGAGTACCAGAAAATATAGCCAGAAAAGCTATTTCAATAGCGGCATCAAAAATGCCTATACGAACTCAATTCATTATTTCAGGATAGGAGTGTAGAACCAAAAGAAATAGGATGAAAAAAACAATTGTAGGTTTCTTTTTTTCTTTTGAAAAAACAATATTTCTTTTTTTTACGTCGCCTTTGCATTGAAACAAGAGATAAAAATGATATGATTCAACCTCAAACCCATTTGAATGTAGCGGATAACAGCGGAGCCCGAAAATTGATGTGTATTCGAATTCTAGGAGCTAGTAATCGACGATATGCTCAACTTGGTGACGTTGTTGTTGCTGTAATCAAGGAAGCAATACCAAATACACCACTCGAAAGATCAGAAGTGATCAGAGCCGTAATTGTACGTACTTGTAAAGAACTCAAACGTAAAAATGGTATGATAATACGATATGATGACAATGCTGCGGTTGTTATTGATCAAGAAGGAAATCCAAAAGGAACTCGAATTTTTGGGGCAATTGCCCGGGAATTAAGACAGTTAAATTTCACTAAAATAGTTTCATTGGCGCCTGAAGTATTATAAGATTAGGCCATAATAGAGTTTCTAGTATTTGAATGAAATTGATTAAGTAGTAGATTTAAGTTAATTTAGTAGATTGTTTGTGTCTCACGTATATGCCTTTAATAATTCATAAATGTTTAAAAATTCAGAAAAAATGAAAAAAGAGCATGTTGATTATATCAAAATTCGGGAACAACTAAAATCTTAGTTTATTATGAGTAAAGACACTATTGGTAACCTACTAACCTATATACGAAATGCTGACATGAATAAAAAAAGAACAGTTCGAATACCATATACTAACATCGGTGAAAACATTGGTAAAATCCTTTTACGAGAAGGTTTTCTTGAAAACATGAGGAAACATCAGGAAAGCAACAAATGTTTTTTAGTTTTAACCCTACGACATAGAAGAAATAGGACGAGACCAAATAGAATTGTTTTAAATTTAAAACAGATCAGTCGACCCGGTCTACGAATCTATTCTAACTATCAAGGAATCCCGAGAATTTTAGGCGGGATGGGGATTGTAATTCTTTCTACGTCTCGAGGTATAATGACAGACAGAGAGGCTCGACTAGAAAGAGTCGGTGGCGAAATTTTGTGCTATATATGGTAATCTTTATGATATCCCAATTAGATATGGAGCTCTCAGATTTGTGACACAAGAGAAGAAGTGGGATTACGCCTACCACATTAGTTGAGACCCCACCCCAAACGAAAGAACAAAAACGGGTTTATTACAGTTTAATTTCGGCTCGTGGAGATACAATATAACTTTCCAACGGCATGCTCTTGATTTGGTTAGATAATGAAAATAGGATTCTTGATTATGTTTCAAAATGCATTCGACATAATGAATTTTTACATAAATTATACAGAACTATCAGTAAATACAGTCAAAATTGAGGAAAGTCATTATGACTCAACCAGAGGGCGTATAATTTATTGACTCTGAAACAACGATTAGAATGATTAGTGAAGTGATAGTGATTAGGAGGTTTTTCTCAATTTCAACATTTATTTCGTGGAGATACAATACAATTCGAAATTCAAAATTTCAAGAAATTTATTTTCTTCCAATAAAAAGATTCAGAATTAAGTTAAGGAACGACCAATATGAAAATAAGAGCCTCCGTCCGCAAAATTTGTGAAAAATGTCGGCTGATCCGTAGGCGAGGACGAATTATAGTAATTTGTTCGAACCCTAGACATAAACAAAGACAAGGATAATTTTTAGAAAAAAGAGGGGTACTCCATAAATCTAAAGTACCCAACGTCCAAATAAATACAAAAAAGGATCTGTTTTGACATGAAATGGATATATCCATACCATATCTCTGACTTAAATTTATGAGACGATAAAATATGGCAAAACCTATACCAAGAACTCGTTCCCGTAAGAATAGACATATGGGGTCGCGTAAAAATGCGCGTAGAATACCAAAGGGAGTTATTCATGTTCAAGCAAGCTTCAACAATACTATTGTAACTGTTACAGATGTACGCGGGCGGGTAATTTCTTGGTCCTCCGCCGGTACTTGTGGATTCAAGGGTACAAGAAGAGGGACACCCTTTGCCGCTCAAACCGCAGCAGGAAATGTTATTCGGACAGTAGTGGATCAAGGTATGCAACGAGCAGAAGTCATGATAAAAGGCCCGGGTCTCGGAAGAGATGCGGCATTAAGGGCTATTCGACGAAGTGGTATACTATTAAGTTTCATACGAGATGTAACCCCTATGCCACATAACGGCTGCAGGCCCCCTAAAAAAAGACGTGTATAAAAATAAACATTGGGGGTATTTCAAGAGAAATAAACAATTCAATGATTTTATCAAATAATATTACTATGTTTCAAGAGAAAGTAATAGTTTCTACTCGGCCACTACAGTGGAAGTGTGTTGAATCAAGAGCCGACAGTAAGCGTCTTTATTATGGACGCTTTATTCTGGCTCCACTTATGAGAGGACAAGCAGATACAATAGGCATTGCGATGCGAAGAGCTTTGCTTGGAGAAATAGAAGGTACTTGTATTACATGCGCAAAATCCGAGAAAATACCACATGAATATTCTACCATAGCGGGCGTTCAAGAATCCGTACATGAAATTTTAATGAATTTGAAAGAAATAGTATTGCGAAGTAATCTGTATGGAACCTGTGATGCGTCTATTTGTATCAAGGGTCCTGGATATGTAACTGCTCACGATATCATCTTACCACCTTCCGTGGAAATCGTTGATAAGACACAGCATATAGCTAACTTAACAGAACCAATTAATTTCTGTATTGAATTACAAATCGAGCGAAATCGCGGATATCGGATAAAAACACCAAATAATTTTAAAAATCTAAGTTATCCAATAGATGCTATATTCATGCCTGTTCGAAATGCAAATTATAGTATTCATTCTTATGT